AGGGTTTCATACTCAGGAGTGTAATAAGTCAATCTGTAATCTTTAACACCAGCTTTGAATCCAACACTTGCTTGAGTTTTTGTTTTTGGTGACATAAGTTCCTCCCCACAACTCATGAATTAAGAATTCTCACAACAACCGGGGTCTACTCGACATGGATTAGGCGCGAATGAAACCTTTCACAGCAATCCCTGACAAAATTCTCAACTAATATCAACTAATTAGAAATTGAAATGCTTCATTAGTGGACCATAGTATTTGATTCGTCAAATGTATCATTATTGTATACTGTTTCATATGTATGGCGCAACCCAACCCCTGTTTCTCAAGTTCCTAATTGGTCTCCTTCTGCTTTTTTTCGTTTTTTTATCTATTTTATCTACTAAACAAACCAATTAATATAATAAAAAATTGACTCTTGACAGTGATATATGTTGTATATGTATATCGTATATGTGAAAAAATATACAGAATACAAAATGGAAAGAAGACTAGGCGAAAATAAAAAAATAAGGAAGATCAGCGGATGAGATATCAATAATGACTCATAAATCAAGTTCGGGTTCGAATTCCATACATTATATATATCCATATATATATAATTCTAGATGGGATTGTTTCTCTTTCTAATGATAGATAAATGAAAGACTTTCTCATGATCCTTATTTACCTACTCGTACTCGATATTTCGAATATCGATTGGGTTGGGTGAACTTGAAAATTCATTCATTGAATCAAATCAGTAAGCGATTGAATTGGATTCGATTGAATAGTACCAACAAAATCGAGCGCTAACTCCCATTTCTTATTGAATTAACCGATCAACTTGCTATCGTACATTTTTGGTTCGGTAATATTCGCAAAAACTTTAGACATAGTTCAGTTTTTTATGAGAACAAATCCTACTACTTCTGGTCTCGGAGTTTCAACAGTTGTGGAAAAAAATCAGGGACGTATCGCTCAAATCATTGGTCCAGTACTGGATGTAGCTTTTTCCCCGGGGAAGATGCCTAATATTTACAACTCTTTGGTAGTTAAGGGTCGAGATACCGCAGGTCAGGAAATTAATGTGACTTGTGAGGTACAGCAATTATTAGGAAATAATCGAGTTAGAGCTGTAGCTATGAGTGCTACAGATGGGCTGACGAGAGGAATGGAAGTGATTGACACGGGAGCTCCTCTAAGTGTTCCAGTCGGTGGAGCCACTCTAGGACGAATTTTCAATGTTCTTGGAGAACCTGTTGATAATTTAGGTCCTGTAGATACTCGCACAACATCTCCTATTCATAGATCCGCACCCGCTTTTACACAATTAGATACCAAATTATCAATCTTTGAAACGGGCATTAAAGTGGTGGATCTTTTAGCGCCTTATCGGCGTGGGGGGAAAATCGGACTATTCGGGGGAGCCGGAGTGGGTAAAACAGTACTGATCATGGAATTAATCAACAACATTGCCAAAGCTCATGGGGGTGTATCCGTATTCGGCGGAGTAGGAGAACGCACTCGTGAAGGAAATGATCTTTACATGGAAATGAAAGAATCCGGGGTGATTAATGAAGAAAATATTGCAGAATCTAAAGTAGCTCTAGTATATGGACAGATGAATGAACCCCCGGGAGCTCGTATGAGAGTCGGTTTGACTGCCCTAACCATGGCGGAATATTTCCGTGATGTTAATGAACAAGACGTACTTCTATTTATTGACAATATCTTTCGCTTCGTTCAAGCGGGGTCAGAAGTATCTGCCTTATTAGGTAGAATGCCTTCCGCCGTGGGTTATCAGCCTACCCTGAGTACAGAAATGGGTTCTTTGCAAGAAAGAATTACTTCTACTAAAGAGGGATCTATAACTTCCATTCAAGCAGTTTATGTACCTGCGGACGATTTGACTGATCCTGCTCCTGCCACGACATTTGCACATTTAGATGCTACTACCGTACTATCCAGAGGATTAGCTGCCAAAGGTATCTATCCAGCAGTAGATCCTTTAGATTCAACGTCAACTATGCTCCAACCTCGGATTGTTGGCGAAGAACATTACGAAACTGCGCAAAGAGTTAAGCAAACTTTACAACGTTACAAAGAACTTCAGGACATTATAGCTATTCTTGGACTGGACGAATTATCCGAAGAGGATCGTTTAACCGTAGCAAGAGCGCGAAAAATTGAACGTTTCTTATCACAACCCTTCTTCGTAGCAGAAGTATTTACTGGTTCTCCAGGGAAATATGTTGGTCTCGCAGAAACAATTAGGGGGTTTCAACTGATCCTTTCCGGAGAATTAGATAGTTTTCCCGAGCAGGCCTTTTATTTGGTAGGTAATATCGATGAAGCTACCGCGAAGGCTATGAACTTAGAAGTAGAGAGCAAATTGAAGAAATGACCCTAAATCTTTGTGTACTGACTCCTAATAGAATTATTTGGGATTCAGAAGTGAAAGAAATCATTTTATCTACTAATAGTGGCCAAATCGGCGTATTACCAAACCACGCCCCTGTTGCCACGGCCGTAGATATTGGTATTTTAAGAATACGCCTCGACGACCAATGGTTAACGATGGCTCTGATGGGGGGGTTTGCCAGAATAGGCAATAATGAAATCACCATATTAGTCAATGATGCGGAGAAGGGTAGTGACATTGATCCGCAAGAAGCTCAGCGAACTCTTGAAATAGCTGAAGCTAACTTGAGTAAAGCAGAAGGCAAGAGACAAGTAATTGAGGCGAATTTAGCTCTCAGACGAGCTAGGGCACGAGTAGAGGCTATCAATGCTATTTCGTACTAGCTGATCTATCGTACTAGCTGATCCACATAATCCATAAGAATCAAAAGTTCTGTTTATACACCATATTGGATTCCGTACAATCAAGTAGAATCAATCTGATTGATGTAACGAACAAGAGTAGTGAGCGGGATAGGAATAAGGGAAAGATACAAAATCAATAAAAGAAAAGGGGGTAGAAAAACTTATTAGATGCCATTCATTGACTCCGGTACCTAATAAGTTCTACCTACTATTGGATTTGAACCAATGACTCCCGCCGTATGAAAGCAATACTCTAACCACTGGGTTAAGTAGGTCATTTATCATCACAAAGAGAAAGAATAGAGCGCATCGTATCGGGTATTTATTATTTATTATAGATGGAATATGGCTTCTAAGCAATATCAATCCTTGGCAGGAAACGGATTAGGGTATCGTGTTAGATCATGTAATATCTTTCTTGACAAGAAATGATCTATATGATAAGATATCTATCACAAGGGCTATAGCTCAGTTGGTAGAGCACCTCGTTTACACGTGCGCCAATGCTTTTCAGGGGAGTTCATCATGCAATCAAAGAAATTGATCTTCTCTTATTGAAATGAAAGATTGATGTCTTACTCCATTGATTCGAGAGAACAAGAGAACAATAGCCTGACAAGTATTGGGTTCGATTCAGTTCCAATTCGGATACGAAATAGAACCAACCATTGATTTGATCATTGATAAGGTGAATACCCAGTTAATTCAATGTTAGGCCTAATGAGTTAATAGGGACCTCAAAATAACCTCCTTTCGTCCTATGAACTTTGAGGTGTATGAAGTATCATATTTTACGCTTGAAGCGGAACGAAAGGGACTCTATTGAGGTTGATCTAGGCCTAAGACAGACCTACGTCAAGGTAATCCTTTGAAACACTTTGGTATTGCTCCTGGATCAGAATATAAATAAAGAATCAGAGCACATGGAGCCATCTCGTTATCTTCATATAAAGATAAAATATGGTGGACTAACTGATTGATCCATCAGTTGATGAAAGAGCCCAATGCACAAAAATGCATGTTGGGTCTTTGAAACAGTTCGAATCATTTCGATAATAATCAGTTTGATCTGTTTTACCGAGAAGGTCTACGGTTCGAGTCCGTATAGCCCTATACCTATATAATATATTATTTGATTGATGTATTGTATGCTTTTGTAGAGTAGAATTTTGTACCCATTTTATCATCTCATTAGCGCGGCCTGTGGCCGGTTGGGCCATATAAGGCCATATATTATAATATATAAATATAATATAAAGAAGGCATTCCTGCGTGTACAAGAGATCCCTAGGGATATCAAAGTTCAAAAAAGTTTATTCCATCCAATAGGCATTTTTCCAATATCGAATTACATACGACCTTTTTCCTCTTTTACTGCCCATGATGAAAGAGTGATTGATGCGCCTTAGGTATACCTAATCGCATTCAATCAATGAAGTCAAAATAATAACATGAGGCCCTCCAACCCGGCCCAACCAGATAGTAGTAAGTGGCACGGATCTAGGACCTATTCTTGGATTTGTGGAAAAGAAAAGCCAGAGAAAAAAGAAACTCTTTCGTCAGTTTCGGTGTGAAATTGTATTCATATAACTGGACTAGCAAAGTAAGTAGTTAAGTAGTCATTTTTCTTTGTACAATACTAATTTTTTTGTATCTGAATCTACTCCAATTGCTCACCATTGGAATTCTACCAATTCATACTTTATGCAAGAAGATTAGGGTCTTTTGGGCTTGGAAGAGTTATGAATCTCTAGACCTAGATTCATCGCCTTTTTGTAAAACAACAATCAAAATTCATTATCTCTGAAACAATGAATTGATCTTAGTCTTATTTAATGAAAGAAATGTATCGACGTTTGTTCTCTCTTCTATTTCTATGGGTATAGGTTTGGTTTATAGAATTAGAACCAATCGTTTGATAACGCATGATTAGACCAGAAACCAGAAATCTTTTATGGGGATCACTTCACTTATACTTATGATTTTATGATTTAAACTAAACGATTCCACTATCGGGCCACGCTCCACCATGTGGGGATGCTGCAAAAAACTCCTTTTTTTGATTGCCCTGAAATCTAACATCTTGGTCTCACTAAGGGTTACTCCATTAACAAAACAAGGATTTTGAGTCAATCCAAATCGCGTAGCACTAAGAATTGGTCCGAAATGGAGTGACTTTTTCAAGACGTCTA